ATCGATCTAGCAATGATGGAATTTCGATTCTGTTTACTGAATCACATGAAATTTTACCCAACTCCATATATATGGAATGTATGAAATACGTATGAACGGAGGAAAAAAGATGATTTTAGACTTTATTTTAGACTTAGTTAAATTGGAATTTCTAAGAGACAGATCCAAACGGAAAGGAATTGATAAATTCCACTTAGAATTATGGAGTTTTTTTATTTTGTCTAGAATAGAAAATTCACTTTATACCATTATTATGATATTCCATATTCCAATCCGATTGGATATCAGAAAAATAAATGGATTCGGGATTTGATCCATTCACGGAGATAAAGACATAATAATCAGAAACAATATAACAATAGAAAGTTAATTTTTTGAGTACTTAACTCTTTCGTGAATTCCATTGTTCCAAAAACGATTTGCAGAGAACTCCTTTTTCTTTTTTTCGTAGAATTTATATTTTTAGAATACGATTGAAGTGCATAAGAAGGCTTGTATTTATTAAACCCGCGCTGCTATAGCTATCTATCCATACATCGCTCTCCTTTATTGCATACTTCTACTCGGGACAGCACATGTCGTACTCTATCAAAATTTCTATTTTCTCTTCAATCTAATCAATCTAAATTGCAGTACGACAAGTGTCCACCAATTCCCTATAAACAGGCATCATACACAAATAATATACCCCATAAGCTAACTGTGGAACACAACTTATGTTTGGGGTTTACATATACTAATAATTGACATTATAATTGAAATTGAATTGAGAAGGTTTTTTTTTCAATAAAAAAATCAAGACCGATTAGTTATTAGTTATATATCAATTTAGTTATTAGTTATATATCAATTTTGATTTTCTTATATCATTTATCATTAGGGAAAGACTATTTGAGATGTAAATCCAAGAGTGGGTCATGAATTTACAGTCATATAGTTAATGGTTCCAATTTGTTCTGAATTTTTGCTTTTGTAACTGACAAAAATTCCCATTTGGTTTTTTAATAGAAAAGAGAGGTATTTAGATATTTGGTGTTTTGAGATACTATAAAATTAATTGAAGGGAAGGAGCCGGCCCCCCCCAAAAAAACAAATAACAAAAAGAAGGGGAATATTTTCATCTATTTGGTATCGTTTTGGCGGCATGGCCGAGCGGTAAGGTGGGGGACTGCAAATCCTTTTTCCCCAGTTCAAATCTGGGTGTCGCCTGATTAACAAAAGACAAGACTCGAAATCCCTTATTCTTTATTCTCCTTTGCTGTTATAACTCGCCGAATTTTTCCCAGCAAAACACGCGTAGTCTTGAGACTTTCTTGATTGGAAACAGCTGGGGGTTCCCTTCTTTAAATTAAAGTGCCGTAACTCGTTGTATTTAGGATTCAAGGAAAGATTATAGTAGTGGAAGGGCTATCATATCAAATAAAGAGTTACCGATTTTTTTCCATTACTAATGTCGTGTCTACTGGCCGGGTCTTGAATTAGATTGGATGAATAATTGGCTTTTTTCTTTTACTTAATGATAATGAAGGACAAGAAAAATAAAGAATAGGTATCAGTATTCCTACATATATATATTAGTAGCATTCCCTTTGATACTTCAAAAGAAAAGCGTAACTGCAGTTTCATTTTTCATATTTATTGGAGTCTTTCATCAAGGGTGTTGGGTCAGAATCCCCTTTTGACTCTTCACCAGTGATTCCACTATTATTAATAAACACTAATGGAATAATTCCTTCATATTCAGAGAGATAGGGGACATAATTCACATGGATATAGTAAGTCTCGCTTGGGCTGCGTTAATGGTAGTCTTTACATTTTCCCTTTCACTCGTAATATGGGGAAGGAGTGGACTCTAGAGATACTACGAATTGAGTTGGGGAATCAAATTGTATCACTTTTTTATAGATTTTTTATAGATCGTTTTGCAAAGCATAAATCATCTTTATTAATTATTTAATATATTGAATTCATTAATTTAATTCAATTTCGAATTAAAAAATTGAATTAATAAAAATATCTTCATTCCGAAATTGTATTGGCTTTTATTTCTGCTGTGCTTTATTGACGCGTTTGCTATCATGGCTGAAGGATTCAAAATCGATAGGATAACCCTTTTCGAATTTCGAAATCCGAAGAAGTTACCATAGAACTCCTTGGATTATCTGTAAACCGCGCAATCAATTACTTCTTTGAAATGCTAAAAAAAAGATTACTTTCTAATTTTCTATAAATTAGAAAATAATAAGAGTTGCCTCGCGATTATTTCAGATTGATTGGAATCAACAAAAATCAAATAGATAAAGGAAACAAATAGATGAAGCAAAGAAATAGAATTGCGATACTATGTACATTCCATATATTTAATTGATATTAACATTTATGAAGATCCATATACATATTGTAGATTGATCTCGATTCAGTTTGTATCTTTCTAGATTACAATAATAAAAATGGATAGTATGGTCGAACGATTCAAAAATGAATCGTTCGACCATACTCT